TATTATAATTATATAAAATAGAATACAAATAGAAAAAATAGAAACAAATCCTATTTCTGAATTTGAATTAGGATTTCGGAATAAGGAATCAAAAAATTATGGAGAAATCCAAACGACGCTTTCTGAAATCTAAGCGACCTTTTCATAGTCGATTGCCCCCGATTGGGCCGGGGGATCGAATTGATTATAGAAACATGAGTTTAATTAGTCGATTTATTAGTGAACAGGGAAAAATATTATCTAGACGAGTCAATAGATTGAACTTGAAACAACAACGATTAATTACTAGCGCTATAAAACAGGCTCGTATTTTATCTTTATTACCCTTTCTTAATAATGAGAAACAATTTGAAAGAACCAAGCCCGCTCCTAGAACCTTAAGCTTTGGAACCAGAAAAAAATAAGCTTATTCTTCAATTGAATCCAAATTACAATCCGAACGCAAACGCAGAATAATGTTTTTTTATTGAGCATGTTATAAATATTTTAGAGTATGATATTTTAATCCTATGTTTTTATCATCCTAATTTCGTTTCTTTCGACTCCACTTTCCCGGAGAATAAACTCCGGGGAACGCCGTTTAAATAATTCCGATGCATTTCTTCCAATCTCCTTATTTCATGATCTCATTGAAAATGATATAAAGACAGTTCCTATTTGATATAGCTATTTGCGCCAGTATTTTACGATTAAGAAACAACTGCTTCTTCTGCAGATCATATATTAATTTACTATAATTATGCGACGATACCCTATTCCCGCGAATGACTGCGTTTAACCGAAGGATCCACAAACGACGAAAATCCCTCTTTTGTCTATCTCTATCCCGATGAGCCGAAACCAAAGCTCTTATTTTCTGTTGAGTAATAGTTCGAGTAATCCTTGAATGAGCTCCTCGAAAGCTTGCTGCAAATAAACGAATTTTTGTTCTACGCCTCCGAGCTATATATCCTCGCCTAATTCTGGTCATTGCCTAAATGGAACTTTAATTAATAACTAATTAATTTTTTTTCTTTATAGTTATTATTTTCCCTGTCTATTAATAACAAAACGATTGTTCCAATGTATAAAATAAAAATTCCAACGATTTTTGCTATTATAACCCTTCCCTCCCGACCACTATATTTGTTTATTTTTTCCTAGGTATTTTACACCAAATTATGAATTTGGATTAGTATTAGATGTCAGAAATATAGATAATCCATATATTCCATATAAAATAAATGGATAAACTAAATGAAAATGAAATGGTAGGTTCCATCGTTTCTATGGTTATTTATTAATTTATTAAATTAAATAATAAAACGGTAAGGTCCTCTCTATACACCGGAGCCACCCCCCCCCCTTCATTTAACTAACATGGTTATTGGTCACTTGTACAGTTCACATTGCTCTACCTATGAATTATCTAGTACTAGATCTTTCACAAAAAAATAAATTTGTATAGTAACGGTATTTAATTAGGAAAGTTGGCTGGGTAGCGGATCCTGTTAGTCCGTTCGTTCTTGCAAGAATGCGAGCATAAGTTTAAATCAAATAAGGATTTCTACGCTTTAATGAAATAAGCATTTGCTACCACTAGAGAATTTGTTCTTATCGTAAATTGAGGTAAGTAGATTTACACCAATATCAAACCATAAATTTCATACATAAACAATTTAAGGATATGCTTAATCGATTAAATCTTTTTTTTTTGATTTTGTCCTCAATTGCTATATAGGATTTGATAGGATTTGAACGAGTCGCACATACACCCTAGTACATGTTCCTCGGCGCTGAGGACATCCCCGAAGAGCGGGGGATTTTGTGACATTTCTGATTGGCTGTCTTGTATTTCTAATAAGTTGTTTAATAGTTGGCATGATGAATCATATCCATAATGGGCCGGTTTAGATCGATCCTAACCAGATAATTATGAATGACTTTTAGTTACTATAATTTTTAATTTAGTAAAAAGAGAAAATACCAAATCAGGATATTTGCGTGAAATACAGATTCATTTATCCGCTATCCGCTACAAGATCAACAATTCCATGAGCTTGGGCTTCTGTTGCTGACATAAACACATCCCTTTCCATGTCTTCTGATACAACCCATAAGGGTTTGCCCGTTCTTTGTACATAAATCTCTGTCAGGGTTTCGCGCAATTTCAGAAGTTCTTCCGCTTCTAGGACAAATTCTACTGTTTGGGCCTCAAAATAAGAACTAGCAGGTTGATGAATCATTACCCTGATGATATGACATAACCAAAAGTTATTCTATTTTTTTTTGAGGGGGTGAAGAAAAAAGGGAAAATTGAACAACCGTACGGGCATCTTTTGCACGTTGCATACGGCTCTACAATGTAATTTATTTTTACTTTCCATCGAAGAAAGATAAAAACTATCAGACCTAGATCTGTAAATTTGCCATCTTTACTTTCTTTTCCAGAGCTAAAAAAACATAATATGATGGCACCGTTGCTTTATATATTTTATTGCGTCTGTAAGCCGGCAATCCCAAAGTTTCTTTTCGATTCAATCAAAAAAAATAGAATAAAGGAAAAATAATTAATTATCTTTTCTTTATTTTTTTAGAATACTCTTTCATAACATAAAAATTGTTAATAGCCTCCCTGTGTGAAAACAAAAAAAAAAGTTTCAAAGTTTGTGCCGCTGAAACAAAATCCCGATATATAAAAACGAAAATATTTTTGAATATTATACTACTCTCTCGATACATAATCGAATGTTTTTGAAAAATAATAAAAAAAAATTTCATATCGAATTCGAAGTGCCATGCTATTATTACTTAAATATTCCTATTTTGGAGAAGGCATAGTTTTATTTTTTTTTATCAAATAAAAAAACTCATTGGCGCCAAGCGTGAGGGAATGCGAGACGTTTGGTAATAGCCCCCCCGACCAAGAGAAAAGATCCCATTGAAGCAGCTAATCCCATGCATATTGTATGTACCGTTGGTCGCACAAATTGCATAGTATCATAAATAGCAACTCCGGGTATTACCCACCCGCCGGGAGAGTTTATAAAAAAAAAAAAATCTTTGGTATCATTTTCTATACTGAGATATACCATAAGACTAATAAGTTGATTTGAGATTTCACTATCAACCCCCTGGCCTAAAAAAAGGAGTCGTTCTCGATAAAGTCGGTTAATTAGGATTAAACTGTCTCCCTTCGAAACCATACATGCACCTTTTGATGCATACGGTTCCACAAAATTGGGGAAAAATCAATGTGTATTGTATATTTCCGCCGCTTTATTTTTTCATAGCGGATTGTTTCTAACAAAGGAACTTTACTTTTTTATTGCATATTTCACATATTTCAAAAAAAGTCTGAGTGTTTTTCTTTTTCCCTATAATTCAAATAAAAAATAAAGAAACTTATCGAACTAACCTTTCATTGATGTATTCTTTTCACCGATATTCAATCCAAATCACGATGCTATTTTCTTGTTCCTGAGTGGGACTCTTTAATATTTTTAGGTTTCTGCTCTACTCCGGGTAAAGATCCGACCGATTTTGATTTGCATATGCATATATAGGACAAATGCTCCTAATACCATTACCGTTTCTTTTTTCTTTGCTACATACACAACCTTGCTTTTTTTTTCAATTCATATCTTCTGCCAATCTTATGCCAATCGTCATATTACTCGATAGGTTATTAATATATCTCCTATGGAGACCATTCAAGTGAAAATCATACAATACATATTCATTCGGGTTTTCTAAACGGAGCCTGGATACTTATTGGTTCATCCAAGTCAACCATAAACTATTGGAATTGTAATTAATAATATTAATCCGAACCCCCCCATAACACAAAAAAAGGGATCTAATTAATTGTACTTCACGCTTCAATTTTTTGATGATTCAATTAATCATTTTACATTTTAGGGTGAAACAAACATAGGATATATATCGGAAAGAGAACGGGGAAATCCCATATGACCCAAAATATCTGACAAGCCGCACTATATGTCAATCCAAGTTGAATATGCCTCTCCGGGAAGTCGAAAGGGTACTCTTGGAACACCAATAGGCATGTGAAATAAAAAAAGAAGGACTTTATTTTACTTTGATGTGGAAACGTAACAATGGGTTGATTATCTTCATAATACGAATATCTTATATATCTTATATCATAATCATCAAAAAAATGTAGATTAGAAAAGTTTAATCGAAAGAAAAAAAAAATCAATCGAATAGGCGGGTCCTTTGAAAACCCGATGGGACATAGTTGCTCATATTAAAGTGGTATTAACCCCCGATTGCGTATTGATACTTATCGGGTATAAAATAAATCTGTTTCTCTTTGTTCCTACAAATAGAATTGTTTGGTTAGTAGTAACATAATGCCAATAGAATAGAAAAAGATCAATCCCTGTTTCGCTATAATCTACTGAAAGCAACTAGGTCCGTAGTTTTTTCCAATGCAATAAAATTACATTTTTTATTTGATTAAAGTAAGGGGTATTTCCATGGGTTTACCTTGGTATCGTGTTCATACCGTCGTATTGAATGATCCCGGTCGGTTAATTGCTGTCCATATAATGCATACAGCTCTAGTTTCTGGTTGGGCCGGTTCGATGGCTCTATATGAATTAGCAGTTTTTGATCCCTCTGACACAGTTCTTGATCCAATGTGGAGACAGGGTATGTTCGTTATACCCTTTATGACTCGTTTAGGAATAACCAATTCATGGAGTGGTTGGAGTATCACAGGGGGGGCTATAACGAATCCGGGTATTTGGAGTTATGAAGGCGTGGCAGGGGCACATATTGCCTTTTCTGGTTTGTGTTTCTTAGCCGCTATTTGGCATTGGGTCTATTGGGATCTAGAAATATTTTTTGATGATCGTATAGGAAAACCTGTTTTGGATTTGCCCAAAATATTTGGAATTCATTTATTTCTCTCAGGGGTGGCTTGCTTTAGTTTTGGTGCATTTCATGTAACTGGACTGTATGGTCCTGGAATATGGGTTTCTGACCCCTATGGACTAACAGGAAAAATAGAACCCGTAACTCCGGCGTGGGGTGTGGAAGGTTTTGATCCTTTTGTTCCAGGAGGAATAGCTTCTCATCATATTGCAGCCGGGACATTGGGGATATTAGCGGGCCTATTCCATCTTTGTGTCCGCCCGCCTCAACGTCTATACAAAGGATTACGTATGGGAAATATTGAAACCGTTCTTTCCAGTAGTATTGCTGCTGTTTTTTTTGCCGCTTTTATAGTTGCTGGAACCATGTGGTATGGTTCAGCAACTACGCCTATTGAATTATTTGGCCCCACTCGTTATCAATGGGATCAGGGATACTTCCAGCAAGAAATATATCGAATAGTTGAAACCGGGCTCTCCGAAAAAAAAAGTTTATCGGAAGTTTGGTCTAAAATTCCGGAAAAATTAGCCTTTTATGATTACATCGGCAATAATCCGGCAAAGGGGGGATTATTTAGAGCGGGTTCAATGGACAACGGAGATGGAATAGCTGTTGGATGGTTAGGACACCCCATCTTTAGAGATAAAGAAAGGCGCGAACTTTTTGTACGTCGTATGCCTACTTTTTTTGAAACATTTCCGGTTGTTTTGATAGACAGAGACGGAATTGTTAGAGCGGATGTTCCTTTTAGAAGGGCAGAATCGAAGTATAGTGTCGAACAAATAGGTGTAACTGTTGAGTTTTATGGTGGCGAACTCAACGGAATCAGTTATAGCGATACTGTTACTGTTAAAAAATATGCTCGACGCGCTCAATTGGGTGAAATTTTTGAATTTGATCGTGCTACGTTGAAATCTGATGGGGTTTTTCGTAGCAGCCCAAGGGGTTGGTTTACTTTTGGGCATGCTTCCTTTGCTTTGCTCTTTTTCTTCGGGCATATTTGGCATGGTGCTAGAACATTGTTCCGAGATGTTTTTGCTGGTATTGACCCGGATTTGGATGCTCAAGTTGAATTTGGAACATTCCAAAAACTTGGAGATCCAACTACAAGAAGACAGGTAGTCTGATACAACACTTTTTCGCTTCTATTTAATTTTATTTGGGACAGTTGACATAGGCAGGGTATCATAAATTGATTTGAACCATTGTCCGCTCTGCTCTTTCTTTCTCCGTGAAACAATCCAAATAAATATAATTAGGTACGGAAGCTATAATTGTAAACTACGATTTAATTTATGGAAGCATTGGTTTATACATTCCTTTTAGTCTCTACTCTAGGAATTATTTTTTTCGCTATCTTTTTTCGAGAACCGCCTAAAGTTCCAATAAAACAAAAAAGATGAAATTATTTTTAATTCTCTCAATTGAAGTAATGAGCCCTCTTGAGGGCTCTTCAACTAGTCCCCGTGTTCGTCGAACGGATCTCTTAGTTGTTGAAAGGGCTGCCCAAAGGCGATATATAAGGCGTACCCAGTAAAACTTACAAGTAAACCAGATATAGAGATGGCAACTAGGGTTGCTGTTTCCATTGTTATATAATTTCAAGATTGCAATAGATCTATGATAAGATTATTTACAACGTAATGGTATACAAAGTCAACCGATCTTAATCAATACACTAGGATTTATGGCAACACAAACCATTGAGGTTAGTTCGAAATCTGTTTCAAAACGAACTAACACAGGATCGTTATTAAAACCATTAAATTCGGAATATGGTAAAGTGGCTCCCGGGTGGGGAACTGCCCTTTTGATGGGTGTTGCAATGGCTCTATTTGCAATATTCCTATCTATTATTTTGGAAATTTATAATTCGTCCGTTTTACTGTATGGAATTTCAATGAATTAGATAGATTCATAAGATTTACGAGATCTTAGCTTTGCAATACAAAGAGAATCATTTATTTAGGTCTTGAATTTCGAGTCTATTCTATTTTGGTAGTTCGACCGTGGAATTTTTTTTTATGTACTGTATTTCTGGAATATGAGTGTGTGACTTGTTAGAATGGCTTCTATTGATAATACAGAGAATGGGTCTGTCATCTTTAGAGATGGTTCTACCTCGTCGGATATTGATTCTAGTATCTGGAACACGGAATAGATATATGAAATAAATCAAGAAATATTGGAACTATGATTCATACTGAATATTCCTTACGACTGGACTCCAACAAATTTTCAAAAAAAAAGAACATTATATCAATGGATGGTTTTTTTTTATTCTTTCAAGCTTCTATTTATGCGATGCGCTTATTTTGTACAAAAAAATGTGTGCTTTTATTTTTAGTCATTCATTAGATCGATTCAGTGACTAAGTGATGATCTTGTGGTTTTTACTCATGGAATCTTGGTCTTAGCTTGGCTTGGAGATTTTATTGAATCACGGTAGTTCTAGTATGAATCTGAGGTTTCAGTCGATTCATAGAGTCCTAACAAGATAAATTCCTATCAATATCAATAATAAAGAATAGTAAAACCAGCAAAAAGACTAAATCAAAGAAATAGGTAAAGAGAAAATTCAAGACGCCTGTAACGATCAACATATGAATGAGCCAACTTGATATTGTGGCATTATCATCACAAAAAAATAGCTTTCGTATTCTTTTTTTTTTCTCGAAAAAGAGAAAAAAATAGGAGGATTCAAAAAAGTTTATTACATATACGTTGCAATCAGTATTGAGGTGTTTCTGCTTGAGCTGTACGAGATAAAAGTCTCATATACAGTTCTAAGAGAGGGAGTTTCTTTAGTTTACCTATCTCAATAAAATCTATGATTGGTTTGAAGAACGTCTCGAGATTCAGGCGATTGCAGATGATATAACTAGTAAATATGTACCCCCTCATGTCAATATATTTTATTGTCTAGGAGGAATTACCCTTACTTGTTTTTTAGTACAAGTAGCTACGGGATTTGCTATGACCTTTTACTATCGTCCGACCGTTACTGAGGCCTTTGCCTCAGTTCAATACATAATGACGGAAACTAAGTTTGGTTGGTTAATCCGATCGGTTCATCGGTGGTCGGCAAGTATGATGGTCCTAATGATGATCCTGCACGTATTTCGTGTATATCTCACGGGTGGATTTAAAAAACCCCGCGAATTGACTTGGGTTACAGGTGTGGTTCTGGCTGTATTGACCGCATCTTTTGGTGTAACTGGTTATTCTTTACCTCGGGATCAAATTGGTTATTGGGCGGTCAAAATTGTAACAGGTGTACCTGAAGGTATTCCTGTAATAGGATCGCCTCTGGTAGAGTTATTACGTGGAAGTGCTAGTGTGGGACAATTCACTTTAACTCGGTTTTATAGTTTACACACTTTTGTATTGCCGCTTCTTACTGCCGTATTTATGTTAATGCACTTTTCAATGATACGTAAACAAGGTATTTCAGGTCCTTTATAAGATCATAACTATTTGGTTTGGCATAAATAGTTTATCACTTGGTAGAGGAACAATAGGTTTTCATTGCTATAAGTGTGGATTATTGAAAAGAATAAGACATGTCTTTGGATATTTCTCTTCAACTCTTGTAGTTTAACTGTAGTTTATTTGATATGAATAGTTGAAGTGAATTTTCCGAAGAGAACAAAAAAATGGATTATGGCAGTGTGTGACTTGAACTACTGATTTGGCCGTGCAGACATACGTTCTTATCTATCTGCCACATTTTAATTCATAACTAAACGTGTTCTTGTTTCAACCATCGGCGTAATCTCGCGTAAGCCGGTTCGATTGAATATAATCTTTTCTATGATCTACAGTAGACCTAAGTCGGGTTGTGCATAGGCTTCGTAAGATCCAGTCTACTAAGTATATGGGATAGCATAATTAATTTTTTTTTTTTATCTATGTTCACTAATAGTATGGAAATGCATTCATTTCTTTTGCATTGATTAGATTGATAACATTATCGGAGTGAAACAAAGGATCTAAAGAAGAACAGAGGCTACATTTTGTTAGTAACAAGTAAACCCTTTCCTTTTCAAAAGTATACAACTATACTTGACTGGGGTATAAACAAAAATCGAGAGGTTTGAGACGACCCAGAAAGCATTTTATCATGATCAACTTTGTAAGCCTATTGGGGTGTTGAGTATTTACTTGTAACTTACTTGTAAGACCAGAGCGATAAACAGCTGTATAACAAATAATAGAATATTAATTTGAATAAAATTTCTTTTTTTTGATCCCCTGGATTCTTTTGCTCGAGCCGGATGATAAAAAATTATCATATCCGGTTCCTTCGAGGGGTAGATCTATCATATCACCTATCTCAATAACAAAAAAACCTGATTTAAATGATCCTGTATTAAGAGCTAAATTGGCCAAGGGGATGGGCCATAATTATTACGGAGAACCCGCATGGCCAAATGACCTTTTATATATTTTTCCGGTAGTCATTTTAGGAACTATTGCATGTAACGTGGGCTTATCGGTTTTAGAACCATCAATGGTTGGTGAACCCGCGAATCCTTTTGCAACTCCTTTGGAAATATTACCAGAATGGTATTTCTTTCCTGTATTTCAAATACTTCGTACAGTACCCAATAAATTATTAGGTGTTCTTTTAATGATTTCAGTACCCGTGGGATTATTAATAGTACCCTTTTTAGAAAATGTTAATAAATTCCAAAATCCATTTCGTCGTCCAATAGCGACAACTATATTTTTGATTGGTACTACAACAGCCCTTTGGTTGGGCATTGGGGCAACATTACCCATTGATAAATCCTTAACGTTAGGTCTTTTTGAAATTAATTAAATTGAAAAAAAAATGATATTATCTATTTGAGTGTGTATCTAGGGAATAAGGGCCTGTTTCAAACTTAATTTTCTCCCTAGATACATTTAATTAGATTCAGTATCTATTCCAAATATAATATGGATTATACTAAATACTAAAGGTTCAAAACACCCTTCTAATTTTATAAAACGATAAAATAGATTTAAAAGCGATTTTGGGGGAAATCAATTTCGAAATGCTCTTCTAGAATATCCCATATCTGTTTTACATCTGCTATTCGAAAATGCTCTATTTTCATAAGATCTTCTTGACTTTTATTCAAAAAATCCAACAATGTATGTATATTTGAACTTTTAAGGTAATTATAGATCCTGGGGGGCAATTCTAATTGGTCAATGTAAATATATTTCAATGTTATTTTTTCTTTATTTATCCTTAGTTTAGTGAATCTATCATTAAGGGTAAAAAGCGGTAAAGTCATTTTGTATGTATTGTCCTCTAAATGTAAGTTTTCGTCTTCCACATGTAGAAAAGGTATAAATAAATCAATTAAATTTCGGGAAGCTTCATGAAGTGCTTCTTTCGGAGTTAAACTTCCATTTGTCCATATTTCGATAAAAAGTATCTCTTGTTTTTCATTTCCATAGGAATGAATGCTATGATTCACATTTTGAACAGGCATGAATATTGCATCTATAGGATAATTTCCGTCTTGAAAATTTTGTAACGTTTTTATACGGCATCTACGATTCCGCTCGATTTGTAATCCAATACAAAAATCAATGGGTTCTGTCAAACTAGCTATATACTGTGTATTATCAACTATTTTCACAAAAGGTGGCGAAATGATATCTTGAGCAGTTACATACCTCGGGCCCCTGACACAAATAGATGCGTCCCAAGTTCCATACAAATTACTTCTCAATACAATCTCTTTCAAATTCATTAAAATTTCATGTACTGACTCTTGAATACCTACTACGGTAGAATATTCGTGTGGTATTTTCTCAGATTTTGCACGTGTGATACACGTTCCGTCTATTTCTCCAAGCAAAGCTCTTCGCATTGTAATGCCTATTGTATCGGCTTGACCTTTCATAAGTGGAGACAAAACAAAACGGCCATAATAAAAACGCTTATTATCTACTTTTGATTCAACACATTTCCACTGTAATGTCCGAGTGGCTACTGTTACTTTCTCTCGAACCATAGTAATATTGTTTGCTCCGATCATTGAATCGTTTATTTCTCTTGAATTCTTTTCAATGTTTATTTTTACACACGTCTTTTTTTAGGAGGTCGACAGCCATTGTGTGGCATGGGGGTTACATCTCGTACAAAACTTAATAGCATACCACTTCTACGAATAACTCGTAATGCTGAATCTCTGCCGAGACCGGGGCCCTTTATCAAGACTTCCGCGCTTTTCATACCCCGTTCCACTACAGTATTAATGACGTTTTCTGCTGTGGTTTGCGCAGCAAATGGTGTCCCTCTTTTTGGACCCTTGAATCCACAAGTACCGGCAGAGGACCATGAAATTACCCGACCTCGTACATCTGTAACAGTTACAATGGTATTGTTGAAACTTGCTTGAACATGAATAACCCCCTTTTGTATTCTAGGTGTATTTTTAGATAAACCAATACGTCCATTCCTACGTGAACCGATTCTTGATATAGGTTTTACCATATTGTATCATTTCATAAATATGAATTGGTGAGAAATATATGGATATATCCATTTCATGTTAAAATTAAGGGTGCTTTTTTATATTTAATTTCTTATAATTTCGGGTCTTTGATTTATTTTTCGAAAGGTTATCCCTGTCTTTGTTTATGTTTCGGGTTGGAACAAATTACGATAATTCGTCGTCGTTTTCGGATCAATCGACATTTTTCACAAATTTTACGAACCGAGGTTCTTATTTTCATATTTGGCATTCCTTAAATTTGGAACCTGTTTTTTTATTGTGTCTTCACGAAAGGTGGAATTTGAAAAAAAAAAAAGATCTAATCTTTTGTTTGAATCTTTGTTGCATAGTCAGTCTATAAATTATACGTCCGTTGGTTAAATCATAACGACTTATTTCAATTTTTATTCTATCGTCTGGCAGTATCAGTATAAAACTACTGAAAACATAACCTAAAATTAGATCTTCATTATATTATTATATACTTATCTAAACGAACATGAGTCCATTTTTTTTTCTTTCATACCAAGTAAAACTTAATTATTAAGTAATTCAATTAAAGTAAGTAATAGTAGTGAAATGAAACAATTAACAACCTGTTTTCTTTTTTTTTCACAAAAACTTTGTTTTTGATCCAATTTGGATATCAGATATAAATTACCATAGATAATACAAAATTTCTCCGCCGATTTCTTCTAATCGAGCTTCTCGGTCTGTCATTATACCTTTCGGGGTAGAAAGAATGACAATACCTATACCACTTAAAATTCTAGGAATTCGTTGATAGTTCGAATATATTCGTAAACCGGGACGGCTAACTTGTTTTAAATTAAAAAAATTTCTTCTATATGGTTTTTTCCGATTTTTTCGATGTCGTAGGGTTGAAATCAAAAAATCTTGGTTGCTTTCCTCATGTTTTTTCACGTTTTCGATAAAACCTTCTCGTAAAAGTATTTTAACAAAGCTTTCGGTGATATTAGTCGATGCTATTCGAACCATTCTTTTTCTATTCATGTCAGCATTTCGTATAGAGGTTATTATATCAGTACTAGTGCCATTACCCATGATGAACAAATCCGAATTGATATATTGATATATATAATCAACATGGTAATTTCTTTTTTTTTTCGTTTTTAAATTTTAAATATGGTGAAATATGAAATAAAGGCATATACGTGAAATAAAATTAACTAATGAATTTATTTCATTCAAATATCCTACTATAAATTATAATACCTCGGGAGCTAATGAGATTATTTTAGTAAAATTTAAATATCTCAATTCCCTGGCAATTCCACCAAAAACTCGAGTTCCTTTTGGATTTCCTTCTGGATCAACGACAACCGCAGCATTATTATCATATCGTATTATTATACCATTTGCGCGTTTTAGTTCTTTACAAGTACGGATAATTACAGCCCTAACCACTTCTGATCTTTTTAAGGGCATATTGGGCATTGCGTCTTTGATCACAGCAAGAATAATGTCACCAATCTGAGCATATCGTCGATTGCTAGTTCCTATGATTCGAATACACATCAATTCGCGAGCTCCGCTATTGTCTGCTACATTTAAATGGGTCTGAGGTTGAATCATAATTTTTAGAATCCCCTATTGCAATCAAAGTATTTTGTTAGTTATCCATTTCAATCGCGGCGTCCAAAATGCCTATTTGAATTAAATTCATTATTTCACGATTGAAATGGACTTTCTGGCTATATTTTCTGTTATTTCGCCCATTTCATAAAGTATTCGACCTGGTTTAATGACCGCTACCCAATATTCGGGGGATCCTTTCCCCGAACCCATCCGAGTTTCCGTTGGTTTTACTAGAATTGGTTTGTCTGGAAATATACGTACCCAGACCTTTCCACCCCGACGCGCGTTTCGTGACATTGCTCGGCATCCTGCTTCCATTTGCCTAGATGTGATCCAGGTTCAAGTGCCTGAAGAGCATATTTACCAAAACAAAAATACGATTGCCTCGAAAATCTATTCCCGTCATTCTTCTTCTATGTTGTTTACGGAATCTTGTTTGGGGGGGTTATAGTTGATGATTGTTTCTCCCAATTCCATCTCTACTACAGAACCGGACATGAGATTTTCACCTCATACAGCTCCTCGCGAATGAAAAAAAGGTGTTCTAAAATTATTTATTTGTAATTAAGATATACACGTACTTTAATACTTTAATGAATAATTCACGAAATCTTGGGAATTTTTGATATTTCATGTAATTTCGTAGGAATTTGTATATCTTATTTGAAATTTGAATCTATAACTAACCATATCAAATAAAAAACTTTCGTGGGCGAATATTTATATCTAGTTCAGTCTTACAAGGTAGTTCATGACCTCTCAGCATATTTGACCGTTTGTTCCGCCATCCCGCCACATGAATCTTATGTTCAATACAATTTTATGTATTCACGGGTTCCGTCGTTCCCACTGTCTCTAAATTTTTAATGGTTAGGTCTTAATTTCTCACAACAGAGTTCCTAATTTAAATTGGTTCTTAAGTCAATATTATTAGTCTTTATTGACTCGAAGCTCTTTATTTTTTTGTTATATGAATAAATCAATCGATAAATTGGTATTGATGCTTTATTACTTTTCATTTTTTAGATAACTCATAGACCTTACATTTCGAATTATATATCATTGATATTTTCTTTCCCTCACCCTTTCGTCTACTTATCCACACTATTTTTATAGTTCATAATCAGATTGTCTTTTCTTTTGTTTATTAAAAAAAAAAGTCTTTTAGTTGTTACAACGATATAATTATAATCCCATATATCATTGACTTTTTTTGGAGCTCAAATTATATATATATAATATGAAGTATATAATACGAAGCGATGGATTTTTGATTAGTTCTATAGTTATTAGTTCATATTACAAGCTTGGTCCATTTATTTTTTGAATTCGAACCCTCCAAAAATCAACGAGTCACACACTAAGCATATCAATTATATCAAATTGATTGTCAAATTGATTAATAGTTAATACAATTTTTATTAAATCTCCTATAAAAGAATATAAAATTGGAATTTCTCTTTTTGTTTTCCATTACTATAGACAAGTAGAGTCTTATTATTCCTCGTTTCTAACTATCCAAATTTTTATGCCTAATATCCCATAAATAGTTCGAGTTGGATAGGAACAATAATCAATTTTAGATCGAATGGTTTGTAGAGGAACCTTACCCTCTCTGATCCACTCGATACGTGCAATTTCTTTTCCGTCGATCCGACCTGAAATTTGTATTTGAATTCCCTTTGTATTTGCTTGTTTGGTTAATTCAATAGCTTTTTTAATTGCTTTGCGAAATGACACTCTATTTTTTAATTGGTCGGTTATAAATTCGGCAAGAATAGTAGGGTAACCATAAGGTTTGGCTATTCTTTTAATAGTAATGTTAAGCTTTTTAGTCATATAATTCAATTCTTTTTGTACGTTCATTTGTAATTCTTCAAGTCCTCTCGATTTCTCTCCTATTAATAATTTTGGGAATCCTATATAGATTATAACCTGAATCAGATCGACTCGTTTTTGAATCTTTATACACGCAATACCGTCGACACTGGAGGATATTCGCATATTTTTTTTTACA